ATAGTTATTCGGTGGATATATTCTACTAATCACAAAGATATTGGAAGACTCTATATTATCTTAGGTGTTTGATCGGGAATGGTGGGGATTGGTTTAAGAATGTTAATTCGAATTGAGTTAGGTCGTCCTGGAAGATTTTTAGGGGACGATCAGCTATATAACGTCATTGTTACGGCCCATGCTTTAGTTATAATTTTCTTTATGGTTATGCCTTTAATGGTCGGGGGTTTTGGGAATTGGCTTCTTCCATTAATAATAGGTTCTGTAGATATAATTTTTCCGCGACTTAACAATTTGAGATTTTGGTTTCTCCCCTCTTCATTATTTATACTGTTGAGGTCTACTTTTATTGAAAGCGGGTCCGGTACTGGATGGACTTTATACCCTCCTTTGTCTTCATATACAGGACATAGTGGCCCAGCTGTTGACATATCTTTATTTTCTTTACATTTGGCAGGTGCTTCTTCTATTGGTGGATCTATTAACTTTTTAACTAGTATAAAAAATATGCCGGTGGAGGTAATGCGAGGAGAGCGGATAATGTTGTTCTTGTGGTCTATGGTGGTAACAGCTGTTCTTTTATTGGTGTCTTTGCCCGTGCTGGCTGGCGGTATTACTATGCTGATTTTTGATCGTCATTTTAATACTTCTTTTTATGACCCTGTAGGAGGGGGAGATCCAGTGTTGTACCAACATCTATTTTGGTTTTTTGGTCATCCTGAGGTATATGTACTTATTCTTCCCGGGTTTGGGATAGTATCTCACGTTGTAGCTCACTGTGCTGGTAAAGATGAAGTTTTTGGGGTTTTAGGAATAATTTATGCTATAGTGTGTATTGGGGTTTTAGGATTTATTGTGTGAGGCCATCATATGTTTACTGTCGGAATGGACGTTGACTCCCGAGCATATTTCACATCGGCTACCATAATTATTGCCGTACCTACTGGTGTAAAGGTTTTTAGTTGATTGGCTACCCTTAATGGGGGTAGGTTGCTAATTGAGACTGCTTTGTTGTGAGCTGTTGGGTTTATTTTCTTGTTTACGGTAGGAGGCCTTACTGGAATCATGCTTTCCAATTCTTCCCTTGATGTGGCCATACATGATACTTATTATGTAACAGCTCACTTTCATTACGTACTATCGATGGGAGCAGTTTTTGCTTTGTTTTGTGGATTTTTTCATTGGTTTCCTCTGTTTTATGGATACTGTTTCCACGAGCGGTGAAGAAAGGCCCATTTTTTTATAATATTTATTGGAGTAAATTTAACCTTTTTTCCTCAGCATTTCTTGGGATTGAGAGGAATACCACGCCGTTATTCAGACTATCCAGACTGTTTTATGAAATGGCATGTAGTTTCTTCATGGGGGTCTTTATTAAGTTTTGTAAGGGTTCTGTATTTTCTTTTCATTGTATGAGAGGGGTTATTGAGTCAGCGTGGTGTTGTGTGTAAGAGTAACCGTCCTGGAGCAATTGAGTGAAAATGAATGTGGTGTTGTCCTCTTGGGTTTCACAATCAAGAGGAGACTGTGGCAGTGGTAAAAGCTTGTTAGATATACGTATATTGCAATATGCTTGGGTTTGTTAAAACATTTGTGTTTTTATGAAAGTCTGATGTTTTTAAGTGAAAAGAGTAAATAAATAAGGTAGATTTAGGTTTGCTTTGTATTTGGTTTATAAATGTGGCTGTGAGGTGCTGTGGTAGTAGTAATAGTAATTCCTTGTATTTTACTTTTTTGGGCTTATGGCTGGCTATAGGAGATAGAAGTAGTCGAGAAAAGTCTTCTTGTTATGAGTGCGGGTTTGAGCCAATTCGAACTGCTCGAAGTAGGTTTTCATTGCGATTTTTTCTTCTAGGGGTTTTGTTTGTTGTTTTTGATGTAGAAATTGTGATAATGGTTCCTATTTTATTTGGTGTTAGAGTGGGGGGATCAGCATCTAGAGTTGTTTGTTTAGTTTTGTTTATCATTGTGTTAGTAGTGGGGTGTTTATATGAGCGGCGGGATGGCTCTATAGATTGAATTAAAGAGTTGTAAAAAATTGGCGGTTTCAAAAGAATGTAAGTATAAGATAAAGTTAGTTGTTTGTAGTGGCTTGGTAGTTAATATAGAATAACGGCAAGTTGCAAACTTGCAATAGCAATAAATGCTCAAGTTTTTACGTGTTTTTAAAATTGAGGGTTGGTGTATGCTTTTGGGTAGGAAAGTTAATTTAGGTTATTTTGTTAATTTAGGTACATCGATTTATTGTTAATTTAAGGTTGGCGTTAGCTGTTAGTCAAGTGTTTTTTGTTGAAGATGATTTTGGATGTTAGGTGATAAGGGGTGAAACCTCACAGTTCAAATAGGGGGTTTAGTGGTACTGTGGGAAGATCAGGTAAAAAAATTGTGTTTCTGGTGGGTTTTGGTTGTTTCGTTTGTAGGATAAATTTAGTGAAATGTTTTTGGAAAAATAAGTGCGGGTTTATTAGGAAATGCAGGGTCGCATTAACGGCCACGTTTAGGGTAAAAATGTAAGTGGGGTTTTATTATAAAATGAAGGGTTAGATTTTGGTGATTTGCAGGCAAAAAATTGTTGTTCAACGAGAGATTTTTGAGCATTTTTTTGTCAAAATTGTGCAAATAATTGCGATTTTTTGAAGGTTTTTTTTGTTACTCTGTTCGTAGGACGGCTTCTGGAAGCGTGCGCGGAAAAAAATTGTATTGAACCCCCTGTGTGTCTCTTCTGCTAGTTAGCCAATGGTAGTAGGCCTTCAGAAATGTTGTAGTTTTTTTCTTTTTTAAAAAAGTCATAAAACAAAATAAGAACCAAAAATATAGAAAAATTAGACAAAAGATAAAAAAAAAAAAAAAAAGATAAATGACATACAAAAAATAGGATTAAAGGGAATAGTGAGACACGGTATAGGATAGGGTGGTTATATTTTTATTAAGGTCTATATTGGGAAAATTTATTTAAATTTTTGGATGAGCTGGCAGAAAATTATGTGTTTGGTTTAGGACTAAATTATGGGTTAAACCCGTTCATTTAGGTTGAATAGGTTTCGAGGTAATTTAATTAGAATGGCAGTTTTGGGTATTGTTAGTGCAAGGCCCCTTGTCCTTGGTTTATGTGGTGTATTTAAGCACATAAGGTTTTCATCCTTAAAGAGAAAGGTTTATTTCCATAAATTTGTTTGGTGAGGTGGCAGATAAATGCAATAGATTTAAGCTCTATACATGAAATTATTTTTCTCTTGCTTATGCCTCATATTTGTCCTCAGTTATTGTTATTAAAAGTTAGATGTTGAGTTATTGTGTTTGTGTTAGCGGTTGTTTGTCTGTATATAAAAAGGTCGGGTGGTCTAGTAAAGGTGTCTTCTTCCTCTTCTTCATTGTGAAGCAAGCCTTTTAAGTTGTTTAGAAACTCTGGTTGCAAATAATTAAACTAAATTTAGACCTTTTGCTTGTATAGCCTGCTGATTTCGGCTCAGCATGAATAACGTATGGTTATGAAGGTTTAGCCGAGTTAATTGAGAAAGAAGGTTCGTAGTAGGGCTGCTAACTTTACTTCAAGGGGCTCAATCCCCTTTTTCTTATTATTTGAAGGGTAAACTAAGTAAAGTTATTGGGTTCATGCCTCAAAAATGCCAGTGGGATGGTCCCTTCAGGGTATTATAAGAATAAAGCTTTTAGCTGAAGCGATGGCTTTTTAATCCATAGAAGTTTTGTTGGACTATTCTTAGGTTGAAGAAGTAGTATTTGATCATAGTACTAAAATTTAAGTTTGGGTTGGTGCACATAGTATTATATTGAGTTAAGGGGCTAGTGTCCCACCCTTAGTGCAAAGAATTGAGCAATTTGAGAAATCTAGACTCAGTGGCTTGAGAGGTAAGTGGCTAATTTGGATGCCAGCAGCTGCGGTTATATCCTTACTTATTTGAATTTTAACGGTTTTGTTAGATGCAAAAAAGAAAAGCTTTCTGCAGGCACCTTCAAGTGGTTAAATGCGATGGAGTGTTTTGGAGTGGTTGAGAGTTAAAATGTTTCTTACTTAGGTGCGGACGAAAACCGGGATTTGGTACTCCGTTATTCGTGAGGTAAAATTGTTTTACCAGATGACTATAAGTTGAATCTTAAAAGTTAAATGATTAGGCGGTCTCTAAAAAACAAACAGGGGAATCTGGGGGTTAAAAGATGTTCCACTTTAATTTGTTCCTTGGCTTAAGTATGCATATGTATGGTTGTTTAGGTAATCGATATATGAGAAGTATTGGTCTAATTTTTCAGGTTGAAGGAGGAATTCAGATTAACATGTAGCTATGCTAAGGCTTTCCTGGATGACAGTTGAAATTTCCACGTCGAAAGAGGATAATAAATTGTAATCTTGAAGGCGGACTTGTAAGTAAAATTCTCTTATATTGTGATTTTGAAATGAGACGTAGAGGAGTACTAATCGCCCGTCGCTCGCGGAGGAATCTGAGATAAGTCGTAACAAGGTAACAGTACCGGAAGGTGCTGTTAAATCAGTATAAAGTAGTATATTTAGTACATAGGGTTTTGATCTCTGTAGAAAAGGTTATGAGCCTTTTTTTGTAAGCTTATGTAGTTTTAGTTCAAGAACAGTGTGTTAAAATGGTTGAGTTTATGGTTGAGTTTGTTATATTAGATTTGCTTTCTAGGTTTGATTCTTTTAGAATGAGTAGAATTTCTTGCGGACCCTTGTGGATCAGCATGGGAATTAGGTTATTTGTGTTGATTGGTAGTGATAAAGGGTTTGTTAGTTTTAGTGAAATTGTTTTACACAAAATTTTGTCTGTTGGAGGTTCTTTGAGACGAGGTATAACTGGTCAATTTGTATCGGGATTTAGTATTAGTGTTATTAGTTTGTTTGTATTTTTAATTATGGTAAATTTGTTGGGACTGGTGCCTTTTTCTTTTAGAGTAAGGTCTCAAGTAGGATTAGGTCCTTCAATAGCATTTTTTATGTGGTTGTGTTTGTGGTTATCTGGGTTGCGTGTCTCGTGGCGGCAGACCTTATGTACTTTGGTGCCTAGATATGCCCCTATGTTCCTGATTCCTTTTTTATTGTTGGTAGAGGTAGTAACAATTAGATCTCGCCCTGTAACATTGGGATTACGATTAATAATTAATTTAACTGCTGGGCATTTGATTATAGGGATGTTGACCAATGTTAATACAAATGTTGTTCTTCAAGGTTTTATAGTAAATTTATTTTGTTCTGCTTATGGATTTCAATTTCTAGGGCTTATTGCTAGAATGAGCTTATTGAGTGCTGAGATGGTAATTGGGGGGTTGCAAGCCTTTATTTTTTGTACACTTTTAGGGTTATATAGAAATGAACATCCTAGATAAAAGTAAAATAAGTTTTGTTTTTTAGATTCATGGGATGGCTGATAATAAGCGGTTGGTTGTAAACCTTTTTATGGAAAATTTTTCTTCTGTGAATGTTGATGATAGAGTAGAATAAAAAGTTCATTTCATTTACACTGAAGGGGTTAAGAGGTCTTATTCTGTTTATGGTTTTGAGGGGTGTGGCAGTAGTTTTGTTATTATTTACCGTGGGTGGAGAAGTAGAGGTAGTCTTTGGGGTGTTAATTTGTACTATTCTTTTTATGCCTTTGTTGAGATGAGAAAATAGGGTTGAAATGGGGGGTTTAACTAGATTGGATTTAGTTGGTGTGATCATGGTAATTTTGTCCTTTTATATTAGGGGTCTGATGCTTTTGAGAAGAGTTGGAGTGAAGCGGTTCAATGCATTTAGAAAAGTAATTTTGTGTATTTGTGTGGTTTTAGTGTTAGCGTTTAGTTTTAGGTCTATATTTTTATTTTATATTTGTTTTGAAAGGGTGTTAATCCCAACTTTGCTCTTAATTTTGGGTTGAGGTTACCAACCGGAACGGGTTCAAGCGGTTAATTACATGTTAGTTTATACTGTAGGTGGTTCTATACCTTTAATTTATGGCTTAAGAAGTCTTTATTGGAGAGGATTTACGAGTAGAATAACCAGATTGCTTGGAAGTTTAGATAAAAGTGTTATCGCTTTCTCCTGGTTATATGTTCTTGCTTTTTTGGTTAAACTTCCGGTGTTTCCGTTTCATTTGTGATTACCTAAAGCTCATGTAGAGGCTCCTGTTTCGGGTTCTATGATTCTTGCGGGGTTGTTGTTAAAACTTGGTGGTTATGGGTTTATTCGCTTATGTGGGTTTGTTGAATTTCTTCGTTTGAGGGTCCCAATAGTGGTGGTTTTGTCTGTGAGGCTATTTGGGGGTGTATTAACTAGGGTAATGTGTATGCGTCAAACAGACCTAAAAAGTTTGGTAGCGTATTCATCTATTGGTCATATGAGGTTTGTTTTATTAGGGGTTGTTACAAATGTTTCATGAGGAGTCTTAGGAGGGGTTTTAATTATATTAGGGCATGGGTTGTGTTCATCTGCTTTGTTCTCTTTGGTAAATTACATGTATGGTGTTAGTAGTAGTCGTCTTATTAGATTAAATAAAGGGTATCTACTTATATCTCCTTCTTTGTCTTTAGTGTGTTTTTTGTTGGCAGTTAGAAATATAGCTAGACCTCCCAGGTTGAATTTGTTTGGGGAGTTATTAATGTTTATAGTAGGCAGGGTTTTTAGGGTGTTAGTTTTAGTCTTGTTAGGATTTATAAGGTTTATGGCTGCTTGCTATAGGCTATATATTTATGTGGGAACACAGCATGGTAAAAGGTGCGGTTTATGAGTAAGAAGAAGCAGTTTTAGAGTATGTAGGGGACTTGTGCTGTTAGCTCATTGGTTTCCTTTGAACCTTTTATTTTTGTTTATTCCTTGGCCAGGTAGTTTAGAAAAAACAATTGATTGTTAATCGATAGTGAAAGGTTGTCCTTTTCTGGCTAGCGGTAAGTAAATTCCACGAAATCCTTATTATTTAGTAGGTTCTAGTCCATGGCCTATTTTTACTTCTATTGGTGGGTTGTGTTTAGCAGTTGGATTTGTTTCTTGGTTTCATGTGCACAGGTATAGTCTTTTGTTTATGGGATTCTTAGTTTTAGGTTTTTCTTTAGGTCAATGATGGCGTGATGTTATGCGTGAAGGAGAGTTGGGTTATCATACTTCCTTTGTTATAAAAGGTTTGCGTGATGGTTTTATTTTGTTTTTAGTATCTGAGATTATATTTTTCTTTTCTCTCTTTTGGGCTTTTTTTCATATAAGGTTAGCCCCTGATGTTTCTGTTGGGTGTGTGTGGCCTCCTAGGGGGGTAGAGACCCTTGACCCATTTAAAGTTCCTTTATGTGGTACTACTGTTTTAGTTGGGTCAGGTGCTTCTTTAATATACGCCCATGCTGCTATTCGGGCTGGGTTAAACAAAGATGCTATTTATGGGACAGGAGCCACTATTCTATTAGGTCTTTTATTCTCTCGTCTTCAAGCATATGAGTATTATTGAGCTAGGTTTACTATTGCGGATAGTGCTTATGGCAGCTTGTTTTATATTATGACTGGGTTTCATGGGATACATGTAATATTTGGGACAGGGTTTTTAATTGTGAGTTTGGTACGGTTGTTCCGTTATCGATTTACTCCACGCAATCATTATGGGTTTATAGTGTGTTCTTGGTATTGGCACTTTGTAGACGTAGTTTGGATTGGGCTGTATGTAGTTGTTTATATTTGAGGTAGTTGGGGTTAGTAGCTTAATAAAAGCGTTTCGTTGAAAACGAAAAAGATATTTTTGAAATCAACCCCGTTAATGTTTTTGTTCAACGTTAGTGGGTTAAAAATTTTGTATAGAACCTAAAATAAGGGTACCTTTTGTATAAGCGTTATATTAGAATAAATTAATAGATTTTATAGGCCCGATAGGAAGAAATTTAACTATGTGAGTTTATTCATTGTTGCAAAACTGAAGAGAACGCATTGTTAAAGGCTATATACTATACTGCTCTTTCTGATATCTGGTTTTTCTAGAAATATGTTTAGCGTAGTCCCTTACAAAAGGGAATAAGAAACTGTAAGATTAGTTATGGTTTTGAAAATATTGAAGTGAGAGAGTTAGCTTAATCTGAGTGGGTTTAATATTAACCATTTATTAAATTGTTATAAATAAAATTATTTTGTAAGTAAATTTATAAATATTTCATTATGATATAGAAAAATAGTCTTTTGATTACAGATTATGTAAAAATCAGTAGAGAAAACTAAATAATTTTTACGTAAAATCTTGTTTATGTAAGTTCATTTTATATTTCTAAGTAGCTCTCTTTAATGATCTCGGCAAGTTGGGCCTTCGAATGTTTAACAAAAACATTTCTTCTTGTTATTTGTAGGAAGTATCCCCTGCCCGGTGCTATACGTAGTTAACGGCTGCATTAACGTGAGTGTACTAAGGTAGCGTAGTCGCTTGCCCCTTAATTGGTGGCTGGTATGAATGGGGGCTTTGGGGGCCCTCTGTGTCGAAGAGATACCTTTAAATTTACTTGTGTGTGAAGAGGCAGACATAAAAAAAAGGACGACAAGACCCTAGAAGCTAGCCTTTAGTCTAATTTGAATGATTAATTTAGGGTTGTACTTAGGTTTTTTGAACAATTGGGTGATGGTTTGTTGGGGCAACAGAGTGTGTTTTATTGCTGGTTTATCATTGTTTTACTGTCGTGTCTTATCCAAAGTGTGAAAATGAGTAGTTACTCTAGGGATAACAGCGTTATTTTTCTTTATAGTCCGTATAGAAAGAAAAGATTGCGACCTCGATGTTGGATTAAGGTGTCCTGAAGGTGCAGAAGCCTTTTAGGGTTGGTCTGTTCGCCCATAAAAACCCTTACATGATCTGAGTTCAGACCGGCGGGAGCTAGGTCAGTTTCTATCCTTTTTAAAATTACAGTTGTTTTAGTACGAGAGGAGTTCTTAACTGGTCTATTATAGACAAAAATTAGGTCAATTTTTATTTGTTTTGAAAGCAATGTGCTAAGTAGTCAAACCTACTTATTGGCTTGGTCGATTATAGGAAGTAGTTAAAGTGATAGCATTAGTTTGTCAGACTGAAGTTAGGAGGCAGTCTCTTTTTCTTAATTTAGTGGTAGTTTGTGGGTTTCTCTTACTTCTATTAAAAATGAATTTGGTTTTTTTTGTGGTGTAGTTATATTTTTATGTCTTTTAGTTTTAAGGGTTTGGGAGTCTTTATATATTGGATTAATCTTAGGGGTTATGTCTATTTGTGTTTCTATCATTTTGGGGAGGAGAATAAGAAGGCTGGCAGGGTATTTTGTTTTTTTAATTTATGTAGGGGGTTTGATAGTGCTTTTTGGGTATGTTTTAAGAGTTTTTCCTAATCAGTACTTTGCTTTTGGTTTTCTGCCTGGTAAGTTTTTATTTAGTTTGTTTATGGCTTTTAGGCTTTTTAGGGTAAGTTTTAAGAGTGAAAGGGCAAGAAAACTTGGGGGTTTCTTGATGTTTAACAGGTCTGCTTATATATATTTATTTGTTGGTGGTTTTTTATTATTTGTTCTTATTTTAGTTGTTTCTTTATGTAAAAAGCGTCATTTACCACTTCGTGGGGGGCTATTTGGTCAGTAGGTGCATCGTGTGGGGAAAATCCAGTTGCCTTGATGTGGCAGAGTTCAAGAGTCAGTCTCTTCGATGTATGTGAAGAAGTTTATAGGTAGAGCTGTAAGTATAAATATTTATAATCCCTTTTATTTGCTTAGAGGGCTTTTATTGATTGGAGGAATTTTAGTAACTTTAAGTACTGATTCTAAAATTAGGGGCTGGTTAGGAATAGAGATTAATGTAATAGGGTTTTTAGGGGTGTTAAGGGTTCGGGGTTTTATAAACATTTCTGTTGGATTGAAATATTTTATTATTCAGGTGCTTGGGTCAGGCTTATTTTTAATGGGTGTGTTAGTATTTTATTCGGGGTATTTTAGATTAAATCATTTGATGTTGCAGGTTAGAGGGTGGATAGTAGAAATGGGGCTATTTTGTAAAGCAGGTATTTTTCCCCTTCATGGATGGGTTCCATCAGTTATTAATTCAGGGGATTGAGTTAGTGGGTGGCTGGTTATAAGGGTTCAAAAGTTGGCTCCTATTATTATAATTTCAGTCTGGAGTAGGTCTTTTTTTATTTATATAGGGTTAGTAGGATTAAGGGTTGTTGGGGCCTTAGGTGGGTTAAATCAAATGTCTGTCCGTGGAATTTTAGCCTATTCTTCCTTTGTGCATGGTGGGTGGATACTGGTGGCGTTAACTCATTCTAATGAACTTTTCTTTTTATATTTTTTAGGCTATTTAGTTCAGTTAACAGTTGTAGTAGGGATCTGTTATGATTTAGATGTAGAGAAAAGAGCAAGGAGAAAAATATCTTTTTTAGGTGGAGTGATATCATTAAGTTTAGGGGGTCTTCCTCCCATAGGAGGCTTTTTGTTTAAACTGAGGGTGTTTCTTTCGGTGTCAAATTTGAGGGTGTTAGTGGTCCCAGTAGCGGGGTCAGTCTTGTCGCTTCTCTTTTACTTACGGTTGATAAACGGGTTTATGTTGGGGAATTCGCTGGGTTGAAGAAATAGTTTAGTAAGGATGGCTTCCTTGTTTCTGGTGTTTAATGGGGTCTGTTATATAGGATTTGGGATAATTTTTGGTTTATTTAGTTAGATAGAAGTAATTTAAGCAAAATATGGGGTTTCAAACCTTAAAATACGTATGAAGTGCGTCTTCTATGGATGTGTAGTTGTAGTAAAAGTATTATTCTTGCCTTCCAAGTAAGAGTTCTAGGTAGGGCTAGCGACTATAAAATAACTCTAAGGATTTTTCCTTCTTTGGTTTACAAGACCACTGCTTCTATAAAGCTTTTAGAGTAAAATAGTGATAGGTCCATATCGAAAGAACCATAGGCTACTGAAATTTGTAAATAATAGTTTGTATGATTTACCAGCACCAGTTAATTTAAGGGTGTGATGGAATTTTGGATCTATGTTAGGTTTATGTTTAGTTATTCAAATTGTTAGTGGGTTGGTGTTGTCGTTTCATTACACAGCTCATGTTGATATGGCGTTTGATGCAGTGATCCATATTGTTCGTGATGTAAATAAGGGTTGAATGATTCGGAGTATACATGCAAATGGGGCTTCAATATTTTTTTTATGCATTTATGCTCATATTGGTCGTGGAATCTACTATGGGTCGTATAAGTATAGGGAAGTTTGAAATGTAGGAGTGGTTTTGTACTTGTTGGTAATGGCAACGGCTTTTTTAGGTTATGTTCTCCCTTGGGGTCAGATGTCTTATTGAGGTGCAACAGTTATTACTAGCTTATTAACAGCTATCCCTTATGTAGGCGAAATATTAGTACATTGAGTTTGGGGGGGGTATTCGGTTTCTAATGCCACATTGGTGCGGTTCTATTCCTTCCATTTTATTTTACCATTTGTTATTGCGGCTTTAAGGGTTGTTCATTTGCTATTTCTTCATGAAAGAGGTTCAAACAATCCATTAGGAGTGTCGAGTAATGATATACTTATTCGATTTCATCCTTTTTATACGTCCAAAGATTTAGTGGGGTTTTTTGGTTTATTTTTTCTTCTTATAGTTCTTGTATGTTACTACCCAGAGTTGCTGGGGAATGTAAATAACTGAATTCCAGCTGACCCAATGAAGACTCCACTTCATATTGAGCCTGAGTGGTATTTTCTGTTCGCTTATACTATTTTACGGTCTATTCCTAATAAAGCTGGGGGGGCTCTTGCCTTGGTTGTGTCTGTTTTTGTTTTATTTGTTATTCCTTTACTTCATACTGGAAAATTTCGAGGTCTTTCTTATTATCCAGTAAGTCAAGTTTTTTTCTGAGTGTTGATTAACGTTTGATTAGGGTTGACTTGGTTAGGGACATGCTTCCCGGAGTACCCATTTGAGGAGATTGGTCGGGCGTTGACTTGTTGATATTTTATCATTATTGTTTTAATTCCTTTGACGCAAAGAAGTTGAGACAAGTTAATTGAGTAATGCTTCTTTTGTTTAGGGTTATTATCTTTGTTTGTGGGGTATTAATAATGTGTTCACGTAGAGCTCATTTAGTTAGAGTGTTTTTAGGCATAGAGTTTATAGCTTTAGGGACTTTTGTTTTAATAGCCTTTGTTCCGTCCATAAATAGGCTTTTTATCCTTCTTGTTTTGTTGTGCATAGCGGTTTCAGAGGCAGCTGTTATATTGTCTTTTATAGTCCAAGTGACGCGCCTTTATGGGAGAGACCAAGTATCTAGGGTTATGGTAGATAAAACTTGGGGTAGTACTTTAAGAAAAAGAGTCGATTTGCGTTTGATTAATAGAGGTAACTCTCTACCCTTTAAAAAAAATTGTGAGATAGAAGTAATAGTTAAGTGTTATAAGGGTAAGAAGTTGAAGTTAGTTTAAGGAAAGCGTTAGTTTGTGGTACTAAAGATAGTCATTTGACTACTTCTATGTGATTCAGTTTTCTAAAGTTTTAGGTATAATGTTCTTAGTTTTAGGGGTGATACTCCTTAAGGCGGCAAGTAGTTGTGTGGTGATTATTTTGGAGTTTAGGCTTTGACTTTCCTATCTTTCATCTGTAAACTTTAGACTATTCTTTGATTGTAGTGGGTTATTGTTTATTAGAACTGTTTTACTTATTTCAGGTTCAGTACTAATTTATTGCAGTTGGTACATAGATGATGAGGTCTACTATAAGCGGTTTATTTTTTTAGTGTTATTGTTTGTTGGCTCAATAGTTCTACTTATTTCTATCCCCAATTTAATTTGTTTGTTAATTGGGTGAGATGGTCTAGGAATTACCTCTTTTTTGTTAGTTGTGTATTATCAAAATAACAAGTCTCTTGGAGCAGGGATAGTGACGGCGTTAGTAAATCGAATTGGGGATGTGTTGCTTCTTTTTGTGATCGGTGCTTTGGTTAGTGAAGGGAGGTGGTTGTTATATGAAAGGTGCCTTAGATTAAGGTATTTTTATGTTCCTATTATTCTAATATTTGGGGCTATTACTAAAAGTGCTCAAATGCCTTTTTCTGCATGGCTTCCTGCGGCTATAGCGGCTCCAACTCCTGTGTCTTCTCTTGTACATTCTTCAACTTTGGTTACTGCGGGTGTTTATCTGTTATTTCGTTGTAATTTCTTATTATTAAATAGGAGTGTGGGAGTAGAAACATTAAAGGTTCTTAGCTTAGTAACTTTGGTAATAGCAGGTAGTTCGGCATTGGTAGAAGTAGATTTAAAAAAGGTAATTGCTCTTTCGACTTTAAGTCAGTTAAGTATGATACTTTTTGCTTTATCGTTAGGGTTAGTAGGGGTATCTTTTTTCCATCTTGTGACTCATGCTTCTTTTAAGGCTTTACTTTTCTTGTGTGCGGGTGTAGTTATTCACAGTAATCATAAGTGTCAAGATATTCGGTTTTTAGGTAAAAGGTGGCCATTCCTTCCTATTAGGATATCCTGCTTAGTTGTTGCTAATATGTCTTTATGTGGTGTTCCTTTTTTAAGGGGGTTTTATTCCAAAGATTTAATTATTGAGTTAAGGTTAGTAAAAGGTGAGGCTGGGTTAATTTACTTTTTGGAGGTTTTGGGTACTTTGTTTACCTCGTGGTATTCGTTTCGTCTAATGTTAAACCTAATGTATGGAATGAACAAAGGGGTTAGACGGGTTAGGTTTAGTAGGGAAAGGAATATTTTAAAGATTGCCTATTCTAGGTTGTTAGTTAGTTCTGTGTTGATTGGTTGGGTGTTAGGGCTTTTAGTAGAACAGTTGAATAGAAGGGTTCATTTATTTAGATTTGACAAAAGCTTAGCTAGAACTTTCGTTTTTATTGCTGTCGTTAGGTATGGGCTTTCAATTCTTTACCAAAGGAAAGCTTGAAGGAAAGGGGGTATATGATTTCTTGCAACAATGTGAAATTTGAAAAGGTTAACTACTCAAATACCATCAAAACTTTTGATGGCTTATTCAAATGCTGTTGTTGTAAGATTAGAGAAAGGATGGTTAGAAAAAGTTGGGCCGCAAGGTACATTTAAATTAATTAGCGGAATTAGAAAACTAAATCAGGGTTATCAGCAGTACCAGTTTTTAAAGGTAGCTTTACTCAGTTTGTCTTTCATGGCTCTTTTGTTTTTATTAAGGCTTTTTTTATAAAGAGTAAATGCCGTTGTGGGGTAGAAAAGGTTTTCAAGATTCTTATTATCAAGTTGGTGAATACCTAAGCTTCTTTCATGAAGGAGTTATGTGTTTAATTGTTTTTATTTTATCTGTTGTTTTATATGGACTTGGTTGGGTGTTTAGAACAAAAAGAAGCTACCGGTTTTTACGCGAAGCTCAAGGTGTAGAGACGGCATGAACCATTATTCCTAGTTTATGTTTAATTGGTGTAGCAGTTCCTTCTATGCATCTTCTTTATGTTATAGATGAAATTGGAAGTCCTTCTTTTTGTTTTAAAGCAATTGGCCACCAGTGATATTGAAGGTACGAGTTTATGGGTGATAATGTAGATGTATTAGGGTTTGACTCCTTTATGAGTCGGAGAGAAGATGATGGCTATCGATTATTAGATGTTGATCAGCGAATGGTAGCGCCTTCTAACACTGGGATTCGTTGTATGGTCAGGAGGGCTGATGTAATCCATTCTTTTGCTATCCCTGGGTGTATGTTAAAAGTAGATGCAATTCCAGGTCGTGTTAATGAAATCCCTATAACTGTGGCCATAAGAGGGGTTTTATATGGTCAATGTTCAGAGATTTGTGGTGCTAATCATAGTTTTATACCTATTGTAGTTGAGTTTATCCCTCCAAGGGTATATAATCGATGACATAGGGTGATTAAATCTATTGAGGATGTAAAGTTGTTATAAATGATTAATGCAGCTGGTTAGATTTATTTTGCCTAGAGTTTTTGCGCTAGTCGCAGTGGCATGATACACTCTTTTTGAACGAAAAGTGCTTGGGTATATTATAAACCGTAAAGGGCCTAATAAAGTTGGTATGTTGGGATTAATTCAACCATTGGCTGATGGAGTGAAATTATTTTCTAAAGAGTTTATTTTGCCTACATTTAGTAATATTCTTCCGTTTATATTGTGTCCCATTGTGACATTTTTTATTGCGTTGGTGTTTTGATTGTTATATCCATTTTCAACAGCAGAGGGTGTATTTACATGTGGATTGCTGTTTTATTTAGCAAACTCTGGTGTTAATGTTTATGGGGTTTTAGTGGCTGGGTGATCCTCCAACTCCAAATATGCGTTATTGGGGTCAATACGTGGGGTAGCACAAAGTGTCTCTTATGAGGTTAGAATGGCTCTTACCCTATTAGGTGGTGTTTATCTAGTGGGCGTAATGAATTTACAGTCTATGAAGTTGTGGCAACTTAGCCCTGTGTTTGTAGTCGGATTAGTAATTATCCCATTTGTATGTGTGTGATTAATCACAATGTTAGCTGAAACTAATCGCGCGCCGTTCGATTTTGTAGAGGGTGAGTCAGAGTTGGTATCGGGGTTTAATGTGGAGTACAGAAGTGTGGGGTTTGCATTGATTTACATAGCCGAATACGCAAACATGCTTTTTAATAGCCTTTTTACATGTATTATGTTTTTAGGGGTAAGGGATGCCCTTATAAGGGTAGAAGCGTGCTTATTTGAATTCGGGGGACTCTTCCTCGTTTTCGATATGATATGCTAATGAGGTTGGCATGGAAGAGGTTTTTAAGTTTAGTGTTAAGTGGGGTGTTAGTAATTATTTCTTTAGTTTGCTTATTTTGTGTAAGATAGTTGTTAGACTTGTGCAGCATTTAATGTACATGTTGCTAGGCCGGGTTTTACAGGTGTTAAT